AAATAAAAAAAACTATTGAATTAGCACTACATATTTAATAAAGATAAATACAAAAAGGTATAGGCGTAAAAAAAATTCGGAGAGAAGTATAAAAAAATCTTGATTGGGTTTACGCAATCAATATAAGTAAAAAAAGTAAGCTTAAATCCCATGTTTTTTTTATGAACAAATAAAATAAATAAAAAAAAAAAAAGTTAAAGTTTCAACGAAAAATAAACCATTATTGAATTAGCGATAATGTAAAATTTGATATTTATAGATCCAACTATTTCATTCATTTATTTCATCACTTGATCTTTTTTCTATCTATCTGTCTTATATGAATTTATCTCACTAAAATAAAAAGAGATTTTTGTCGTTATAGACGACGACATCTTATGGTAGTAATAATAAATTGAGTAGGAATAGAGCAAAAGAGGGGGGGTTGTATAGAAAGGGTTATACAAAGTTATATACAAGTCACCCCCCCCCTTTTTTATTTATTGTATTTCATTAATTTTTATTTATTGTATTTCATTAATTTAATTTAATCTGTTAATTAAGAGAAAGGTCCATAAAAACTCCCGCCTTCTTTGAAATGTCATGAACAGTTCCCGTAGGTTGAGCGCCCTTTTCAAGGAAATATAGAATAGCAGGAACATTTAAATAAGTTTGATTCTTTATCGGATCATAAAAACCCACTTTACGAAGATCTCTTCCTTCTCTTCTGGATCGAACATCAATTGCAACGATTCGATAAACCGCCCATTGGGATAGATGTAGATGAATAATACCCCCCCTAGAAACGTATAAGAAGTTTTCTCCTCGTACGGCTCAAGAAAATTAGAAATTATGTCTATATATAGAATTTATAATTAATGTCAAATAGATCCATCAAATCATCAAATCAATTAAACTATGATTTAAGTACTTTTTCTTATTCTTGCCCGAAAAAGAAAAAAATCATTCGTATTCACATCCTCCTAACTCAAGTTGGATAACTCTCAAATAATCCAAAGGAAAACCTTTAGGCATTTCCTTTATTGAGCGGTCTTTAACCACACATTTTTTGTCTGTCTCCTTTATAATTTATTTTGATTATTCATTATGATCTATTTTTTGAGACAACTGAAAACGGTATTTACTTGTTCCAGGATTCTTTATCGTTGCCTTGAATCGTTGGGTTTAGACATTACTTCGGTGATCTTTAATCATTTAAAAAAATGGTAGCAACATACCATTTTTGCAATTTCTTTCTATCAAAGAATCATACAAATGGTTGATTCCCATGTGATACACTTTTGATCGAAAGAGTTTTACCAATTCCAATAAATTTTCGTTATGAATTTAAAACTTGTTAGAATTGGATCCTTTCGATTTCTATATCGAAAATATACTTACGAAGTTGTTTCAACTTATTAATTAACACTAACCCTAGATCCATGTCCCTAAAAAATGAATCAATACTTTTTACTCGAGCTCCATCATGATCATGTACTATTTACATCGCAACCCTCAAAAAATGAGGTTTTTCCAGTGGAACAGAACAAACGATGTCGAGCCAAGAGCACCCTCATTCCTATATAATTAATATAAAAAAATGGTGGATGTAAGAATCCACAACCGACCATATCCTTCAAGTCGCACGTTGCTTTCTACCACATCGTTTTAAACGAAGTTTTACCATAACATTTCTCTAGTAGGTTGCTGTAACCAGTATGTAATTGATTCAATTATGAAATCATGAATAATCATTGGTTCGGTCGATACATAGTAATCTATACTTTTATGAATGGGTAGTTTCTGAAGAAGTCTCAACAAGAATTCAATTTACCCCATATAATATATCTATTTTTTTTTTTAATTTAAATTTAATGGGGTGGGGAATAAAGACTGATGTAAGGGAGGATTGGGTTTGTTATTATTTTTGATAAATCATAATCGAAAGAAAAGAACTAGGAGATCCCCATATCTATCATATAGACTAAACAAATGTTTCTGAAAGTAATTATCGAAATAAAATAAAGTTTTCAATGAAATAGAACGATAACAAGACATACATATAAGCATTTCCTCATTTTCTGCGTAGTTTATTTGACCTGAAAAATTCAATAATCTTTCTGCAATTTTTACCTAAGGTAATGTAATAAGGTAAAGTGAATAAGATAATAGATTTTGTCTCAATTGTTACATAGATTTACAATTATTCATTAGAATTAGAGAAACCACAAAATACTTAAAAACGAGGTTCAAAGAAAATACATATGTTATGTATGTAACTTGATTGTTTTTTAATGATACTCGGACAGACGCAGACATTGAAATTGGTATTTTTTTTTTTCGTTGACGATTAACTCCTATCTACTCCGTCAATTCTATGAAGATGATGAATCATAAATCAAAAAAGAATCCTATATTATATGTAGTTTAGGGAGTGCTAGACTATTTTGTATAAATGCAAGTTAAAACAAGTCCAGATTAAGTCATTGCTCCTATTTTTTTTTTTACTTTAAACCAGTTAATCCTATTGATTATTGATTGAAGTTAATTAGTACCCCAATATCAAACGAACACACGCGTTTATAATTTAGAAATCCACAGAAAATCAATAATCAGACTGCACCACCATTTAAAGTTAAAGTATAGGGAAAAAAGAAAGAGAGGCTTTCGCATTTATATTTAGAATGCATCATTGAAAATTCCAATGGATATAAGAAGTAAGGCTTTTTTTTTATGAGTAACTAATTGAAATATGAAAGGTATGGACATAGAATGAAAAGCCCGTCCCCGGATCTTTTTTTTATATTATAATCTTATATTATAATAAAAACTCTTTTCTTTTAATCTATGTTCCCATCTTACTTGGATACAAATAGATTCAATTACATCTGTGTATTATTTGGTGTTATTTGAACACGATTAAATTTGTGAAAAAGATATAATTCAGATAAGAATTAATCATTATAAGAAAAAAGAATCATATTCTATCCAATATTATTATACTCTTAATAAAAAAAAAAAAGACAATCTTTTATTCTGATATAAAATCGGTATTATGATACGATATATATAATCCGATATGATATATATAATAGGTATGCTCTGGGACGGAAGGATTCGAACCTCCGAATACCGGGACCAAAACCCGTTGCCTTACCACTTGGCCACGCCCCATTTTATATTTATATTCGACATTAATAAACACTAATATTCTTATTAGTTGTTCGTCAATTATAGTCTAAATATCTATAGAATAGATTGTTACTAGGATTTTGATACATTTAGATATAGAATTAAACGAAATTTATTGATCAAATTTATTGATCATTACATATAATTCAATTAAGATATTGTATGAAAGTATGATTTCTTCTATTCTCTTTTAATTTGAGAATTGAAGTATTTTTGGTTGAGTTAGTTCAAATCAAAGAAAAGTTTTTTGGTCTACCTTATTTTTTTTTTTAATTTTTACTCATTTTTTTATATAACTTAAACTTAAAAAAAAAAAAATAACATTATATTATTTATATTATTAAAATATTATTAAATTATTAATTTTATATTATTAATAACAATAACTCATATTAATAACTCAATCAAAATAAATACAATTATCTTCAAGAACAAAACAAAAAAACAAAACGTTTGTTATGCTTAATATCTTTAGTTTGATCTGTATCTGGTTTAATTCTACTCTTTCTTCAAATAGTTTTTTCTTCGCCAAATTGCCCGAAGCCTACGCTTTTTTGAATCCAATCGTAGATTTTATGCCAGTAATACCTGTGCTATTTTTTCTCTTAGCTTTTGTTTGGCAAGCTGCTGTAAGTTTTCGATGAGATTTTGAATACTGTCCTAGAAAAATTCATGATTTATTATAAAAAAAAGATTCTAACAATTGATAAGATCAGATAAGTCTTATAGTATAAAGCTTCAATTCAAATATTGAAATTCTTGTATCGCCACGATAAGTCTGGAGATCACCCCATTTGCTAATTCGGACCCTTTTTTTACATTGAAAGAACCTATTAGAGTCCCCCACAATTAGATATTGTGGGTATGCAAAAAATTTTGTTAATGAAAGACTTGACTCATATTACATTACAAAATTACAAATGAATTTATGAAAATTCTTTTCTATTTCTTCTATTTCTAGCTTTATAAAAACCATTTTTGGTGTCAAAATGAGGTATATGTGGTATAAAAATGGAGAATCTATTCTCTTTTTTTCCAAAAAAATGATCTTGGAGATTGTGTAATGCTTACTCTCAAACTATTTGTTTACACAGTAGTGATATTCTTTGTTTCTCTCTTTATCTTCGGATTCCTATCTAATGATCCAGGACGTAATCCTGGACGTGAAGAATAAAAAAGAAAGTTTTTGTTTTCCTTGCTCGATTTTTAAATGTTCTTAGGATTTTATCTATTCCACATCTTTAACTATTAAATAAAAAAAAAAAGACTCGTCGAAATTGAAAGAGAAATAAGAAATACCACGTCATTAACAAAAGCGGAAAGAGAGGGATTCGAACCCTCGGTACGAAAAACCCGTACAACGGATTAGCAATCCGACGCTTTAGTCCACTCAGCCATCTCCCCCAATCGAAAAAGGATAATTACTATGTTACATTACACAAAAAGTAAGGTTTGAAAAAAGAGTCTTTCTTTCTTTTATACCTCTTAACATATAAAATATAAAAAATATTAAAAAATATAGAAATTAAAAGTAATTCCATTGAGATAAAGTAAGGGCTCGAAAGAGATATCTCCAATCTACTATTCCAATGAATATAAATTATAATTCTATAATTATATATTATAAGTAATAATAGTAATAATATATATTATAAGTAATAAATTATATATTACTACTATATAATTTAATATATAATAAAAGTACCTCTTTGATTTCGTATATAATTTAATATATAATAAAAGTACCTCTTTGATTTCGTCTCCAAGAGCTTTTTTTAATTCCACAGCCCGGCCTGGTCAGTACCTCGCTGGGCCTTTTTTGTTCCAAT